TGACTCTTCTTTTTGACTATAAACGATGGAATCGTCCATTGCGTTATATAAAAAAAAGAAAGAATTCATTTGTAAGAATAAGAATGAATCTAAGAAAATTTGAAAACCCTGTAAGAAATGAAATGTCACAATATTTTTTTTATACATGCCGAAGTGATGGAAAACAAAAAATATCTTTTACATATCCACCAAGTTTGTCAACTTTTTTTGAAATGATACAACAGAAGATTCTTTTGTGCACGACAGAAAAGCTATTTTCAGAAGAACTATATAATCATTGGGTTTATACCAATGACCAAAAACGAAACAACCTAAGCAACGAACTTATCAATCGAATTGAAACTTTAGACAAGGGGTCTCTTGCTATAGATGCACTGGAAAAAAGAACCAGATTGTCCGATGATAAGACTAAGCAAAAATGCTTACCTAAAATGTACGATCCTCTTTTGAATGGACCCCATCGTGGAACAGAAAAAATTTTGTGTTCAAATTCTATTGAAAATTCCAGAGAAACTTTTTGGATAAATAAACTTCAGGATATCCTTACTACGGATTACCGAGAATTTGAAGAAAAAAAAGATACATTTGATGAAAAGTCATTATTCACAGGTAAAAGAAAAGAAATAAAGAAAGAGGTCCCTCGATGGTCATACAAATTATTTTGCCCTTTGGACGAACTAGTAGAAGACGAGTTCATCGAGGAATTTAATATTCGTCTAAGAAAAGTGCAAGGTATAGAACTGTGTAACGTTAAGGAGATGAATAGAGAAACTAAGACTACTTTCTTTCATCCATATCTAGATGATTTGATTGTTGTATATTTTCCTGAAGAAGTGGATTTTCGTCGCAATATAATCAAAGGATCCATGCGTGCTCAAAGACGTAAAATGCCTGTTTGGAAAACGTCTCAAACTGCGGATTCCCCGCTTTTTTTGGGCAGAAGAGAGACTTTTTTGTCCAAAATGTTGAAGATTTTTAGGAGTATTTTTAGGAGTAAGGGCGCGGAATTAAGGACTTATGATTATGGCGAGAAAGGGTCGATAAAAACGATGGATATAGATAGAACTAGAAAAGAAAGTTGGAATAACTACTGTAAGCAAGTAAAAAAAGATTGGAAAAAAACTCGACATGGTTTTATAATAAGGGGTTCTTTATTAGTAACTCAATCAATTCTTAGAAAATATATAGTATTGCCTTTGTTGATAATAGCCAAAAATTTGGGGCGTATACTATTTTTTCAACCCCCCGAGTGGTACGAGGATTTTGAAGAGTGGAAAAGAGAAAGACATTTTAACTGCACCTATAGCGGTGTTCAATTAGCAGAAGGGGAATTTCCTCGAAATTGGTTATTCGAAGGTATTCATATAAAGATCCTATGTCCTTTTTCTCTGAAACCGTGGCACAGATCTAAGCTACAATCCCATCATAGAGATTCAATGCCGAATTTTTATTTTTTAACAATTTTTGGAAAGGAGACTAAACACCCTTTTGGTTATAGCCGAAGACGACCTTCCTTTTTTAAACCTATTTGGAAACACCTTCAAAAAAAACTTAAAAAGAGGAAAAATCGAAGTTTTCCAGCTCAAGAAATTCTAAAAGAACGAACAAAAAAGTTTCTAAAGGGATTAAATGAAAAAACAAGATGGGTTATGAAAATAAAAATAGTTCGATTTATAAAAAGAATAATGAAAGAGTTTGCAAAAGTAATTCCATTATTTGGATTAAAGGAAGTATATGAATCAAATAAAAATAATTTGATAATAAGTAATCAGATGATTCATGAACCGGCCATTCGAATTAGATCCATGGATTGGACAAATTTTTCACTGACAGAAAAAAAGATCAAGGATCTGGCTGATAAGACAAGTACAATCAGAAATAAAATCGAAAAAATGTCAAAAGACAAGAAAAACATATTTTTAACTACGGATATAACCATTAGTCCTAACGAAACAAGTTGTGATGATAAAAGATTAGAATCGCCGAAAAAGATTTGGCAGATATTAAAACGGAGAAGTGCCCGACCAATACGTAAATGTCACTATTTTATGAACATTTTTATTGAAAGGATATACATAGATATCTTTGATATCTTTTTACGTATCATTATGAATATTCCCGAAATCGATGTAGAAATTTTACTTAAATCAAAAAAACAAATTACTGATAAATACAGTTCCAATGATGAAACAAATAAAAAAAGAATTGATGAAAAAACTAAAAATCCAATTTATTTTTTTTCGACTATAAGAAAAAGAAAGTCTATTTTTAATAAGAATTCACAGATTTTTTGCGACCCCGCTTCTTTGTCACAGGCATATGTATTTTACAAATTATCACAAACTCAAGTTATCAACAAGTATCACTTGAAATCCGTATTTCAATATCACGGAACAATTCCTTTTCTAAAAGATAGAATAAAATATTTTATTGGAGCACAAGGAATATTTCATTGCGAATCAAGGCATAAGAAACTTCACAGTTTTGGAATGAATGAATGGAAAAGCTGGTTAATGGGTAATGATCACTATCAATACGACTTATCTCAGACTACATGGTCTAGATTACTACCACAAAAATGGCGAAATGGAATCAATCAAAGTTTTATGGTTCAAAAAACAAACCCAAGAAATTTCGATTCATATAAAAAAGACCAATTAATTCATTACGAGAAACAAAACAATTATGCAGTGAATTCATTATGGAGCCAAAAAAAGAAATTAATAAAAAACTACAAATATGATCTTTTATCAAATAAATATATTAATTATGAATATGAAGATAAGAAGGGTTCATATATTTATGGGTTTCCATTACAAGTAAACGCAGCCCGAGGGATCCTCTATATCTATAATAGAGATAATCCTGAATTTGATTATTTACCAGAAGATATAGATCTTAGTAATTATCTACAAAAAGATTCTATTATTGATAGGAATCAAAATCCGGATAGGAAATATTTTGATTGGAGAGCTTTTAATTTTGGGCTTAGAAAAACGAGCGATATTGATGAATGGACAAATGCCAGTACCAACATAAAAAAAAATACTAAGACTCGTTATTATTATTATCAAATAATTGATAAAATTGATAATAATAATAATCTTTTTAATCTCACAATTCATAACCAAAACCAAATCAACCCAGCAGCCAATCAAACAAAAACATCTTTTGACTGGAAGGGAATGAATGAAAAAAGACTAAATGGGCCTATATCAAATTGGGAACCTTGGTTTTTCCCAGAATTTTGGTTATTTTATGATGTATATAAGACTGAGCCGTGGATCATACCAATCAATTTACTTCTTTTTAATTCGAATATAAAAGAAAACAATCTAACAACCACCCAAAAGCTAAAAAAATGGCTTGATTTAGCGAATCTAAATCAAGTTGAATTAGAGCTTGATTTAGATTCGCTAAATCAAGTTGAATTAGAGCTTGATTTAGATTCGCTAATTCAAATTGAATTACAGAATCTAAATCAAGAAGAAAAACAAGAGCCAATCCCAGGATATCTTGGATATGATCCATTAGAAGACTATGTTGAAGAAGATTTGTGGGGATCAGACTCAGACGTTCTTGAATACATCGAGGAAACTAAATATATTTCCCGGTTGATGTTAAAACTCTTCCTGAAAAGATATTTTCTTTTGAAATTTCAATTGAAAACGACTTTTTCTTTGAGCCAAACAGCAATCAATAATTTAAAGATATTTTGGCTACTCCTTAGATTAAGAGATCCAAATGAAATGGCTGCAGCCTTTATTCAAAGAGACGAAATAAATCCGGTTCCAATGCTGATTGGAAAGCCAGAGTTTATGACTTTTTTCAATTTGGAAAAAGGGGGACTATTGATTATTGAACCAACTCGGCTATCCACAAAATGGGATGGACAATGGATCATGTACCAAACCATAGCTATTTCACGGGTGCATAAGAGTCAGCACCAAACTAATCGAAGATGTCAAGAAAAAAGAAATGTTGATAAGAATGGTCTTAATGATTTTATTGTTCCTGAAAATATTTTATCTCCTAGACGTCGTAGAGAATTGAGAATTCAAATTTGTTTAAATTCGAGAAATGTCAATGTTGGGGATAGAAACCAAGTATTTTGCAATGGGAATAGTGCAAGGAACTGTGGTGAATTTTTTTATGAGGATAAGCATCCTGATGTAGATATAAATAAATTTTTTAAGTTAAAATTATTTCTTTGGCCCAATTATCGATTAGAAGATTTAGCTTGTATGAATCGCTATTGGTTTGATACCAATAATGGTAGTCGTTTCAGTATGTTAAGGATACATATGTATCCATGATTGATAATAAGTTGATGGTACATTTACATGGATCAAGTGGCATATCTGGCCGGTATAGTAGATGAAGTGAAGACAAACAAATATACACACACGCCTTGTGTTATATTCTATTCTGGTACATGATACTGATTCAATGACTTTATCTTAGCTTAGCAATTATATCTAGTAATGAGTCGTCATAATCTTCTTATCTTAAGTTCAAATTCTTCTCTTTTGTGGGTTATAAATGTACCGCCCTTTTGTATCCACATCCAAATAAAATTGAAAATAGATTAATTACATTTGAATTCGATAAAAAAAGAAGTATAAATACAGATTTTTGTGTATTGTATAAGAAATAAGAATGACTGGCATTATTATTACTGATCAGTAAAATCCATATCTGTAAAAAAAAAGGGGGGGGGGGGAACAAATTCTTTTTATGGTAAAAAATTTATTAATTTCAGTTATTTCGCAAGAAGAAAAAGAAGAAAATAAGGGGTCTGTTGAATTTCAAGTATTCAGTTTCACCAATAAAATACGTAGACTTACTTCCCATTTAGAATTGCACAGAAAAGACTATTTATCTCAGAGAGGTCTACGGAAAATTCTGGGAAAACGTCAACGGCTGCTGGTTTATTTGTCAAAGAAAAATAGAGTACGTTATAAAGAATTAATTAGTCAATTGGATATTCGGGAGCCAAAAACTCATTAAGTGAATTTTAAGATTAGTTTTGAATTATTGGATTTATTAGATTTTTATTATTTTCTATTATACTTTAAATATTAAAATCTTATTATAGATATATTTATTATTATTATAATTTGATGAACTTCATTTCGGTTTCAGCACTTCATGGAATAATGAATCGGGGAAAAAATATATGACTGTACCAACTACAAGAAAAGACCTCATGATAGTCAATATGGGTCCTCACCACCCATCAATGCATGGTGTTCTTCGACTCATCGTTACTCTAGACGGGGAAAATGTTATTGACTGTGAACCCATATTGGGTTATTTACACAGAGGGATGGAAAAAATTGCTGAAAATCGAACAATTATACAATATCTTCCTTATGTAACACGCTGGGATTATTTAGCTACTATGTTTACAGAGGCAATAACGGTAAATGGACCAGAACAGTTGGGAAATATTCAAGTACCGAAAAGAGCGAGCTATATTAGAGTAATTATGCTAGAACTGAGTCGTATAGCTTCTCATTTGTTATGGCTTGGCCCTTTTATGGCAGATATCGGCGCGCAGACTCCTTTCTTCTATATTTTCCGAGAGAGGGAATTGATATATGACCTGTTCGAATCTTCGACAGGTATGCGAATGATGCATAATTATTTCCGTATCGGAGGGGTAGCTGCTGATTTACCTTATGGCTGGATAGATAAATGTTTTGATTTCTGTGATTATTTTTTAACAGGGATTACTGAATATCAAAAGCTTATTACGCGTAATCCCATTTTTTTGGAACGAGTTGAAGGGGTGGGCATTATTGGTGGAGGAGAGGCAATAAATTGGGGCTTATCAGGACCAATGCTACGAGCGTCCGGAATTGAATGGGATCTTCGTAAAGTCGATCATTATGAGTGTTACGACGAATTTGATTGGGAAGTACAATGGCAAAAAGAAGGAGATTCGTTAGCTCGTTATTTAGTCCGAATCAGTGAAATGGCGGAATCCATAAAAATTATTCAACAAGCTCTGGAAGGAATTCCAGGGGGGCCCTATGAGAATTTAGAGGTACGGCGCTTTGATAGAACAAAGGATTCCCAATGGAATGAATTTGATTATCGATTCATTAGTAAAAAACCTGCGCCTACTTTTGAATTATCTAAACAAGAACTTTATGTAAGAGTGGAAGCTCCGAAGGGGGAATTGGGAATTTTTCTGATAGGAGATCGGGGTGTTTTTCCCTGGAGATGGAAAATTCGTCCGCCCGGTTTTATCAATTTGCAAATTCTTCCTCAGCTAGTTAAAAGAATGAAATTGGCTGATATTATGACAATACTAGGTAGTATCGATATTATTATGGGAGAAGTTGATCGTTGAAATGATAATTGATACGACAAGAGTACAAGCTATCAATTCTTTTTCCAGATCGGAATCCTTAAAAGAGGTTTATGGGCTCGTCTGGTTACTTGTTCCTATTCTTACTCCTGTATTGGGAATCATAATAGGGGTACTAGTAATTGTGTGGTTAGAAAGACAAATATCTGCAGGGATACAACAACGTATTGGACCTGAATACGCGGGTCCTTTGGGAATTCTTCAAGCTCTAGCAGATGGTACAAAATTACTTTTCAAAGAAGATCTTATCCCATCTAGAGGCGATATTAGTTTATTCAGTATCGGACCGTCTATAGCGGTCATATCCATTTTACTAAGTTTTTCAGTAATTCCTTTTGGCTATCACCTTGTTTTAGCCGACCTAAATATAGGGGTTTTCTTATGGATTGCCATTTCAAGTATTGCTCCTATTGGACTTCTTATGTCAGGATATGGATCGAATAATAAATATTCCTTTTTAGGTGGTCTACGAGCTGCTGCTCAATCGATTAGTTATGAAATACCATTAACTCCATGTGTGTTATCAATATCTCTACGTGTGATTCGTTGGAACATGGACTTTTTTATTTGACCTAATTTATTTGCATTTTCGTTCTAGGAAAAAAGAAAGTGGAATGTATTGAATAGATATCCTCATTTTTTTATTCAACATTCGGGGCGATGAGCTAAACCAGATAGTTATATGAGTGAAAGAAAACAGCTTAGAAATTGGCAGTAAAAAGATTGAGTCTCATTACCTAGGTACAAGAGTTAAGCGGACATAAATATAAACAGTATAAATAAACGGGTTACCCCAAGCAAGATCGGTTGATTAGTCATCATAGTTTGAAGCGGGTACAAAAGAGAAACTGTATGGAGTTTTTATTATTGTATGTATTACCATACCGGAGATCGAATAAAAACGAGTGGACGGTTAGGAATACCAAGGTACACAAAGGATTAGTAATGGAGATAATGTAAGTAAATTATCCAAAGGGATATTTATGCATAAAAGGAATCCTAATGGGGCTTTAAGTTAGTAGAAATGATCAAGCAGTACTTTCCCACGATCCCGATCCAGAGTATGCTCCTACCCACTGATTAAACAAATTACTATCAGGAACGAAGTAATCCTTTATTTATTTTTTTTGTCCAGATTAATACAGATAGAATTCTTATCATGATTCATGAACTAATATAATAGAATGTCTAATTCTTTGTCTAAAAAAAATAAGTCGAAATTTCTATTGAAACAACGTGATACAACGCAACGAGTATTTTATTGAAGTATTAAGTTATTACTGAACAAAAAATTGCAATTATAAAGAATGAGATCAATTCAGAAGCATTTGTTTTATTATAGCAGACAGAATTGCATTGGTCTAATTTTGGACTCTCCGATGTATCTTTACTCTATCTACTCTACAAAATAAGTAAAGTATATCGAGATAATAGATAATATTGAACCAGTCCTTAGATTTATTTGTGGCCGTCGAGGAGCCGTATGAAGCTTAAGTCTCATGTACGGTTTTGTAATAGCGATGGGAATAGTGATGTTATCACCGACTATGATTATCTAACAGTTCAAGTACAGTTGATATAGTTGAGGCGCAGTCAAAATATGGTTTTTGGGGTTGGAATCTGTGGCGCCAACCTATAGGTTTTACTGTTTTTTTAATTTCTTCCCTAGCAGAATGCGAGAGATTACCTTTTGATTTACCAGAAGCAGAGGAAGAATTAGTAGCAGGTTATCAAACCGAATATTCAGGTATAAAATTTGGTTTATTTTATGTTGCTTCCTATCTAAATCTACTAGTTTCTTCATTATTTGTAACAGTTCTTTACTTGGGCGGCTGGAATCTCTCTATTCCGTACATATTAAGTCCTGAGCTTTTCGGAATAAATGAAGTGGGTGGAGTCTTTAGAACGACCATTGGTATCTTTATTACATTAGCTAAAGCTTATTTGTTCCTGTTCATTCCTATCACAACAAGATGGACTTTACCTAGAATGAGAATGGACCAACTATTAAATCTTGGATGGAAATTTCTTTTACCTATTTCTTTAGGTAATCTATTATTGACAACCTCTTCCCAACTCTTTTCACTGTAAAGGCACAGCCTATTCTAGATTCATAACTTCTCTCAAATCTCAAACAAGAGAAAGAAACATAAAATTATTCATAGATATTCAAGATATGTTCCCCATGGTAACTGGGTTCATGAATTATGGCCAACAAACAGTACGGGCTGCAAGGTATATCGGTCAAAGTTTTATGATTACCTTATCCCATGCAAATCGTTTACCTGTAACTATTCAATATCCTTATGAAAAATTGATCACATCGGAACGTTTCCGTGGTCGAATCCACTTTGAATTTGATAAATGCATTGCTTGTGAAGTCTGTGTTCGGGTATGTCCTATAGATCTACCCGTTGTTGATTGGAAATTGGAAACTTCTATTCGAAAGAAACGATTGCTTAATTACAGTATTGATTTCGGAATCTGTATATTTTGTGGTAACTGCGTTGAGTATTGTCCAACGAATTGTTTATCAATGACTGAAGAATACGAACTTTCTACTTATGATCGTCACGAGTTGAATTATAATCAAATTGCTTTGGGTCGGTTGCCAATGTCAGTAATCGACGATTACACAATCAGAACAATTATGAATTCGACTCAAACCAAAAAAGCCGTGGGTAAACCACTTGATTCAAGAACAATTACCGATTACTAATACTAAGATTTAGTTTTGATCTAAAGTAGCGCAGCTTCTTTCATCTTGCTTGGTCAATAACTAAAACTAAAATTTTAACAACTATGGAGTGCTGAGAATAATGAATTGCTTTGGATTGAAAATGGATTCATATATACTCTACATATATATATATATTTTTTTTTATATAGTATATATATTATATAAACAGTTAATAAAAAAATCGATTAATATTAATTTCGAACGAAACTTTCGGATAGAGAAATGTATTCAATCATTTAACTAATAAGTGTATCTATATCAACCCACACCCCATTAGATTTAATTCAATTAGGAACGTATCAATAGGGTAACTTCTTTTTTCCTGGTTTGGTCAATAGGTTTATGAAAAATTTCGACTTAAAAATTATCTCTTATTTTACATAGAATGGATTTACCTGGACCAATACACGATTTTCTTTTAGTTTTTTTGGGATTGGGTCTTATAGTGGGGAGTCTAGGAGTGGTATTACTTACCAATCCAATTTTTTCTGCTTTTTCATTGGGATTAGTTCTTGTTTGTACATCCTTATTCCATATTCCATCGAACTCCCACTTTGTAGCTGCTGCGCAGCTCCTTATTTATGTGGGAGCAATAAATGTATTAATTGTATTTGCTGTGATGTTCATGAATGGTTCAGAATATTACAAAGATTTCCATCTTTGGGCCGTTGGAGACGGAGTCACTTCACTGGTTTGTACAAGTATTTTTGTTTCACTAATTACTACTATCCCAGATACGTCATGGTACGGGATTATTTGGACTACAAGATCAAACCAGATTATAGAGCAGGACTTGATTAATAATGGTCAACAAATTGGGATTCATTTATCAACAGATTTTTTTCTTCCATTTGAACTTATTTCGATAATTCTTTTAGTTGCCTTGATAGGTGCAATTGCTATGGCTCGTCAGTACTAAATAATTATAAAATAAAAAAAAAAATAAATTATAATAATATAATAGGTAATAGGGACTTGTTCTTTTCTTTAAATTCTATTTATTGTTCATATTGAAATGAATCGAGATTGATGAGGAGTTGGTCAATGATGCTCGAACATGTACTTGGTTTGAGTGCCTTTTTATTATCCATCGGTATTTATGGATTGATTACAAGTCGAAATATGGTTCGAGCGCTTATGTGTCTTGAACTTATACTGAATGCAGTTAATATTAATTTCGTAACATTTTCTGATTTATTTGATAATCGCCAATTAAAAGGAGACGTTTTCTCAATTTTTGTTATAGCAATTGCAGCTGCTGAAGCAGCTATTGGATTAGCTATTGTTTCATCAATTCATCGTAACAGAAAATCAACGCGTATCAATCAATCTAATTTGTTGAATAAATAATGGTATAAATAAAAATATAGACTATTCGCCAATTGAAATTGATATGTGTGACATAAGCCTACGGCGCTGTTTGCTAAAACGACGTGATAAATCAAAGTATCTTGGTACTCTTTCATGAGCAGATCCAGAACTAGATTGATTCTGGTAAATCTAAATCATTGATTCGTCTGGTGTATAGAATATATAATTCATTTACTACTTTTACTAGATCGAAAATTTATGAGGTTAAAAAAATTTATAGATCCAATGTCACATTCAGTAAAGATTTATGATACATGTATAGGGTGTACCCAATGTGTACGCGCCTGCCCCACTGATGTATTAGAAATGATACCTTGGGACGGATGTAAAGCTAAGCAAATTGCTTCTGCTCCAAGAACAGAAGACTGTGTAGGTTGTAAAAGGTGTGAATCCGCTTGTCCAACGGATTTCCTGAGTGTCCGGGTTTATTTATGGCATGAAACAACTCGTAGTATGGGTCTAGCTTATTGATACGTTCCAGAAAATTCCACTTGAATCCATTTTTTTCTTTACCGACAAAAACCCGTACTCGATAAATTATTTTCTTTCGAGCACGGGTTTTTCTGGTCAAAGTGTATCTTGTCTTTACCACGAATGATTTTCCTTGGTTAACAATAATTGTTGTTTTGCCGATATTCGCAGGTACTTTCATTTTCTTTTTCCCTCATAGAGGAAATAAGGTTATTAGATGGTATACTATTTGTATATGTATATTAGAACTACTTCTAACGGCCTATGTATTCTGTTATCATTTCCAATTGGACGATCCATTAATCCAATTAGAACAGGATTATAAATGGATCCATTTTTTTTATTTTCACTGGAGATTAGGAATCGATGGACTTTCCATTGGACCCATTTTACTCACGGGATTCATCACTACCTTAGCTACTTTAGCGGCCTGGCCGGTTACTCGAGATTCTAGATTGTTCCATTTTCTCATGTTAGCAATGTACAGCGGTCAAATAGGACCATTTTCTTCTCGGGATCTTTTACTTTTTTTTATCATGTGGGAATTAGAATTAATTCCTGTCTACCTACTTCTATCCATGTGGGGAGGGAAGAACCGTTTGTACTCAGCTACAAAATTTATTTTGTACACTGCAGGGGGTTCTATTTTTCTCTTAATGGGAGTTCTGGGTATGGGTTTATATGGTTCCAATGAACCAACATTAAATTTTGAAACATCAGCCAATCAATCATATCCTGTGGCATTGGAAATAATATTTTATTTTGGGTTTCTTATTGCTTATGCTGTCAAATTGCCGATTATACCTCTACATACATGGTTACCAGATACCCATGGAGAAGCACATTACAGTACATGTATGCTTTTAGCCGGAATCTTATTAAAAATGGGAGCATATGGATTGGTTCGGATCAATATGGAATTATTACCCCACGCTCATTCTATATTTTCTCCCTGGTTGATGATAATAGGCACAATTCAAATAATCTATGCAGCTTCAACATCTCTCGGTCAGCGCAATCTAAAAAAGAGAATTGCCTATTCTTCCGTATCTCATATGGGTTTCATAATTATAGGAATTGGTTCAATAACTGATACAGGACTCAATGGGGCCATTTTACAAATGATCTCTCATGGATTTATTGGTGCTGCACTTTTTTTCTTGGCAGGAACTAGTTACGATAGAATACGTCTTGTTTATCTCGACGAAATGGGAGGAATAGCTATCCCAATGCCAAAAATATTTACAATGTTCAGTAGTTTCTCGATGGCTTCACTTGCATTGCCTGGAATGAGTGGTTTTGTTGCAGAATTGGTGGTTTTTTTTGGACTAATAACGAGCCAAAAATATCTTTTAATGCCAAAAATACTAATCATTTTTGTAGCGGCAATTGGAATGATATTAACTCCTATTTATTCAGTATCTATGTTACGTCAGATGTTCTATGGATACAAGCAATTTCATTCTTCAAATTCTCATTTTTTTGATTCTGGACCACGAGAACTATTTGTTTCAATCTGTATCTTTCTACCCGTAATAGGTATTGGTATTTATCCGGATTTCGTTTTCTCACTATCAATTGACAAGGTAGAAGCTATTCTAGCTAATTATTTTTATAGATAGTTTTCATCAATAAGACATATAAAAAGAAAAAAAGATACAAAAAAAATAATTTTTTTTTGGTTCAGTTGTACAATGTACAATGAAAACTAAATAAGTCTTCTTTATTACTTCTTTATCTTTAAAGTAAAAAAAAAGAATTAAATTAAATTAATTGTAATCAGATACTTTTGTAGCTTTTGAGAACCATTTGAATAAAGTAGTGATTCAAATGGTTCTCAAAAACTCATAAAACTTTCATATGCTATTCTTGTGTATTGTATTCGTAAGGTATTTTCCTCAATTAGATGTTAATGTGAATGAACCATAACTATGTAGCCCGATTCCTAATAGGTTTACTCCAAAATAGCATATCCAAATAAAAAAAAATCCCATAGAAGCCACAATTGCAGAATTCGAGCCTTGCAAATCTTCATTTGTTCTAGTATGTAAATAAATTGCGAATATTGTCCAAGTAATAAATGCCCAAGTTTCTTTTGGGTCCCAATTCCAATATGATCCCCACGCTTCATTAGCCCATACCGCTCCCGAAAGAATACCTATGGTTAAAAATAGAAACCCGAGACTAATAATACGAGAACTCCAACAATCCAATTGCTGAATTAATTGATACCTGTGATAATTTCGAAACGAAATAAAACAATTGTTTTGTAAAACATTGCTTATTTTATTCGCGTATTGGATTTCGTCAAAGGGAAATCGCCCAACCAGTAAATTATTGTTTTTATATTTACCAAATATATCTATATTTTTTCGAAATGTAATGACTAGAAGAGCTATTGATAATAATGATCCACACAGAAGAGCTGCATAGCTCAATACCATCATACTTACGTGCATCATTAACCACTGTGATTGTAGAGCCGGTACTAATATTGCGGATTGATTCATTTTAGTTAAAAGACCTGAAGTAGCAAATCCTTGGGTAAAAACAGCACTTGGTGCAGTTATTGCATTTAAATAATTCATATGGTTCCTAAAATGGGGAACCATATGAATAATGGAGAAACTCCATGACAGGAACATTAATGATTCATATAAATCACTTAAGGGTAAATGTCCTGAATAAATCCAACGAATAACTAATAATCCTGTTATACAAACAAAAGTAGCTACCATTCCTTTTTCCGACGAATCATATAGTTCTACGATTTCGTGGACTAATAAGTTCATAAAAAAAATCGTAATTACAACGGAAACAATCGATAAAGAAATGTGAGTTAATATATGTTCTAAAGTAAAAAATATCATAAAAATCCTAAAAAAAGATGTCCTCCAACATTGGAATGGAAATCCATAATTTAATACCTATACATTATAGGAGTTATTCGAGTATTTATTTTACTCTTATTTTTTGATTTTATTTTATAAGATGCCGCCACTCGGACTCGAACCGAGATGCTCTAGCACTGCTTCCTAAGAGCAGCGTGTCTACCGATTTCACCATAGCGGCTTGCTCTAAATCATAATAGCCCATCCATCTTCAATCGTCGAGATTGAAGGAGGCAATTCAATGCAATATCTTGAGGACACTTTTTAAAATATCATTCAAATTCCTATTGCTATTTGAACGTTCAATAATAATTATCTGTAGTAATAATAATTATCTTGTGGTGTGGGGCGGTGTTAGCTTTAAGAATGTAATGGCTTTTCGTGCGGTTTCTTATGGAATTGAAGAGTTGCAACTAGATAGTTCTGTTCTCAATCCATTCCCATTTCGAAATGAAAACAAAAAAAGACATTTTTTTATTGCAGTTCGCAAAGAACTGAAGTGACGAGTAACAAATTGACGGATATCATAGAGGTTACCGCAAACATAAGTTGTTTTATTGGAAGGAATATAAGCAACTCACTCAGTTTCACAACGAACTAGTTCAGAACTAATTCAATTAATGATTCCGAATACTGATTCCAAAAAAATTAACTAAAATAACGAGGGCTTTTTTTATCAGGTTGAGTTATTGGTGGATGATAGAATACATATCAAAATCAAGTACTTTTTTTTTGTATTTTACCTGTTCTATGGATTTAAACTAAATTATTGTAATAATAAATAATAAATGGTTGAAAATATAATACATATTCTGTATCTTCATAAATATCTTAGGTAATAATTATATTAAGTAATATAAGTAATAACTTTTAAACATTGACTTAATCTTATCATTTGATTTTAACTTCTTTTTTTTATTTGAATATTTTCAATTTTAAAATTGGAGTCTTTTCATATCTTGATTTTTTTTTGCTCCTTTCAAAATATATAAGAGCTGGTGAATCGGAAACAATTAAACAAAACAATTAATAAAAAAAGTTTAATTTTATTATGGAACATACATATCAATATGCGTGGATCATACCTTTCGTTCCCCTTCCAGTTCCTATAGCAATAGGGTTGGGGCTTCTCCTTGTTCCGGCGGCAACAAAAAATATTCGTCGTATATGGGCTTTTCCTAGTGTTTTATTACTAAGTATCGTTATGATTTTTTCAGCCGATCTGTCTATTCAACAAATAAATGGCAGTCCTATCTACCAATATGTATGGTCTTGGACCATCAATAATGATTTTTCCTTAGATTTCGGCCATTTGATAGATCCGCTTACTTCCATTATGTTAATATTAATTACTACTGTTGGAATAATGGTTCTTATTTATAGTGACAATTATATGTCTCATGATCAAGGCTATTTGAGATTTTTTGCTTATATGAGTTTTTCTAATGCTTCCATGCTGGGATTAGTTACTAGTTCCAATTTGATACAAATTTATATTTGTTGGGAATTAGTTGGAATGTGTTCGTATCTATTAATAGGGTTTTGGTTCACGCGACCCCTTGTGGCAAGTGCTTGTCAAAAAGCCTTTGTAACGAATCGTGTAGGGGATTTTGGTTTATTTTTAGGAATCTTAGGTCTTTATTGGATAACGGGTAGTTTTGAATTTCGGGATTTGTTCGAAATAGCCAATAATTTGATTGATAATGATGGGACCAATTCTTTATTTCTTACTTTGTGTGCTTCCCTATTATTTGTTAGTGTGGTTGCTAAATCCGCGCAATTCCCCCTTCATGTATGGTTACCAGATGCCATGGAAGGTCCTACTCCTATTTCAGCTCTTATACATGCTGCTACTATGGTAGCAGCGGGGATTTTTCTTGTAGCTCGACTTTTTCCTCTTTTTACAGTCATACCTTATATAATGAATATAATTTCTTTGGTGGGTATAATAACAATACTATTAGGAGCTACTTTGGCTCTTGCTCAAAGAGACATTAAAAGAAGTTTAGCCTATTCTACAATGTCTCAATTGGGTTATATTATGTTAGCTTTAGGCATGGGATCTTATCGAGCTGCTTTATTTCATTTGATCAGTCATGCCTATTCGAAAGCATTGTTATTTTTAGGATCTGGATCCATTATTCATTCAATGGAAACCGTTGTTGGATATTCTCCAGATAAAAGTCAGAACATGGCTCTTATGGGCGGTTTAACAAAATATGTGCCAATTACAAAAACTTCATTTTTATTGGGTACACTTTCTCTTTGTGGTATTCCACCCCTTGCTTGTTTTTGGTCCAAAGACGAAATTCTTAATGATAGTTGGTTATATTCGCCGATTTTCGCAATAATAGCTTGTTTCACAGCAGGATTAACTGCATTTTATATGTTTCGGATGTATTTACTTACTTTTGAAGGGCATTTGAACGTTAATTTTCAAAACCACAGCGGCAAAAAAAATAATGCGTTCTATTCAATATCCATATGGGGCAAAAAAGGACCTAAAGTGAGAAAAAATAAATTTTTTTTATCGCCAATGAATAATAATCAAAGGGATTCCTTTTTTTCGAAAAAAACATATCCAATTGATGGTAATCTAGTAATAAATAGGATGCGACCTCTTATTACTATTAATAATTTTGCCACTAAAAAAATTGCCGCATATCCTTATGAATCGGACAATACTATGTTATTTCCACTTCTTGTATTGGTCTTATTTACTTTTTTCGTTGGATCCATAGGAATTCCTTTTGGTCAAGGAATAAGTGATCATTTTGATATATTATCAAAATGGTTAACTCCGTCAATAAACTTGTTACATTCAAATTCTAACCATTATTTTGATTGGTATGAATTTGTAATAAATGCAATTTTTTCAGTCAGTATAGCTTATTTCGGAATTTTTATAGCGTCTCTTTTATATGGGCCTGCTTATTCATATTTTCATAATTTTAACTTAATCAATTTTTTTGTTAAAATGGGTCCTAGGAGAAGTCTCTGGGACAAAATCATAAATGTAATATATGATTGGTCATATAATCGTGGTTACATAGACATTTTTTATTCAAAAATCTTAAATAGGGCTATAAGAGGATTAACCGGACTAACTCATTTTTTTGATAAACAAGTAATTGATGAAGTTACGAACGGTATTGGTATTACCAGTTTCTTTGTAGCAGAAGTTATTAAATATGTAAGTGGAGGACGGATCTCTTCTTATCTCTTTTTTTACTTATTTTATGTATCAATTTTTTTAGTAATTTCTTACTTATATATATAGATATAGTTTCTAAAAAGTTTATAAGATAAAGGATATATCGTTATTTTTAATATAATATCATAAAGAATATAAAGAAAATTTGTTTCTAATTATTATTATTAATTTTTATAATTTTATTATATTAAATTTTATTATATTAATTTAATTACTTCTGTTGTATCATTTCAAAAAAAGTTGACAAACTTGGTGGATATGTAAAAGATATTTTTTGTTTTCCATCACTTCGGCATGTATAAAAAAAATATTGTGACATTTCATTTCTTACAGGGTTTTCAAATTTTCTTAGATTCATTCTTATTCTTACAAATGAATTCTTTCTTTTTTTTATATAACGCAATGGACGATTCCATCGTTTATAGTCAAAAAGA